TACGTCGAATAGATTGTGGCACCGTCCGTGGTATTTCTGTGAGTCCTGGGAATGGTATGGTGCCAGAAAGGATTTTTATCCAAACATTGATTGGTCGTGTACTAGCCGATGATATATATATGGGCACGCGCTGTATTGCCACTAGAAATCAAGACGTTGGGATTGGACTTGTAAATCGATTCATAACCTTTCGAGCACAACCAATAGCTATTCGAACCCCCTTTACTTGTAGGAGTGCATCTTGGATCTGTCGATTATGTTATGGACGGAGTCCTACTCATGGCGACCTGGTTGAATTGGGAGAAGCTGTAGGTATTATTGCAGGCCAATCGATTGGAGAACCGGGTACTCAATTAACATTAAGAACTTTTCATACCGGCGGAGTATTCACGGGGGGTACTGCGGAACATGTGCGAGCCCCTTCTAATGGAAAAATAAAATTCAAGGAGAATTTAGTTCATCCGACACGTACACGCCATGGACATCCCGCCTTTCTCTGTTCCATAAACTTGTATGTAACTATTGAAAGTGAAGATATTCGACATAATGTAAATATTCCACCCCAAAGTTTTCTTTTAGTTCAAAACGATCAATATGTAGAATCAGAACAAGTGATTGCTGAGATTCGCGCAGGAACATCTACTTTGAATTTTAAAGAGAAAGTTCGAAAACATATTTATTCTGACTCAGACGGAGAAATGCACTGGAGCACCGATGTGTATCATGCACCCGAATTTACATATGGAAATGTTCATCTATTACCAAAAACAAGTCATTTATGGATATTATTAGGAGAGCCGCGCAGATCCAGTCTAGTTTCACTTTCGATCCACAAGGATCAAGATCAAATGAGTGCGCATTCTCGTTCTGTCAAGAGAAAATCTACTTCTAACCTCTCAGGAACGAATGATCCGTCGAGAGTAAAATTCTTTACTTCGCATTTTTCGGATAAAAAAGAAGATAGGATTCCTGATTATTCAAACCTTAGTCGAATTATAAGTACCGGTCGTTGTAATCTCGTAGATCCGACCATTCTCTACCAGAATTTTGATTTATTCTCAAAGAGGCGAAGAAATAGATTCATCATTCCACTCCAATCGATTCAAAAACGCGAGAACGAATTAACACCTCCCTCGGATATCTTGATTGAAATCCCCATCAATGGCGTTTTCCGTAGAAATAGTATTCTTGCTTATTTGGACGATCCTCGATACAGAAGAAAGAGTTCGGGCATTACTAAATATGGGACTCTAGAAATGCATTCAATCGTCAAAAAAGAGGATTTGATTGAGTATCGAGGAGGTAAGGAATTTAGGCCAAAATACCAAATGAAAGTAGATCGTTTTTTTTTCATTCCCGAGGAGGTGCATATATTAGCCGGATCTTCTTCCATAATGGTACAGAACAATAGTATCATTGGGGCGGATACACAAATTACTTTAAATATAAGAAGCCGGGTAGGCGGGTTGGTCCGAGTGGAGAGAAAAAAAAAAAGAATTGAACTTAAAATATTTTCTGGAGATATCCATTTTCCTGGAGAGATAGATAAGATATCCCGACATAGTGGCGTTTTGATACCACCGGGAGCAGGAAAACAAAATTACAAGGAATCCAAAAAATGGAAAAATTGGATCTATGTTCAACGGATCACACCTAGTAAGAAAAAGTATTTTGTTTTGGTTCGTCCTGTCGTCACATATGAAATAACGGACGGTATAACTTTAGGAAGACTTTTCCCCCCGGATCTGTTGCAGGAAAGGGATAATGTGAAACTTCGAGTTGTCAATTATATCCTTTATGGAAATGGTAAACCAATTCGGGGAATTTCTGATACAAATATTCAATTAGTTCGGACTTGTTTAGTATTGAATTGGGACCAAGATAAAAAAAGTTCTTCTAGTCAAGAAGCTCGTGTTTCTTTTGTTGAAATAAGGGCAAATGGTTTGATTCGACATTTCCTAAGAATCGACTTGCTGAAATCCACTATTTCATATATCGGAAAAAGGAATGACCCACCGGGCTCAGGATTGCTCCCGGATAATGGATCTGATTGCACCAATATAAATCCGTTTTCTTCCATTTATTCCAAAGTAAGAATTCAACAACCCCTTAATCAAAATCAAAGAACTATTCATACGTTGTTGAATAGAAATAAGGGATTCCAATCGTTGATAATTTTGTCATCATCCAATTGTTTTCGAATGGGTCCATTCAACGATGTAAAATATCACAATGTGATAAAAGAATCAATTCAAATTACAAAAGATCCTGTAATTCCAATTAAGAATTCGCCGGGGCCTTTAGGAACAGCCTTTCTAATTGCGAATGTTTATTCATTTTACCATTTAATAACTCATAATCAGATCTTGGTAAATAACTATTTCCAACTTGACAATTTAAAAGAGACTTTTCAAGTAATTAAATTTAAATATTATTTAATCGATGAAAATGAAAAAATTTATAACCTCCGTCCGTGCAGTAACATTATTTTCAATTTGAA